ATAAGGGATAAGTCAGGCGTGTACAGACTATGGCATCGTTAAGCCCTTTGAATTTAGTGTGAAATGTGTAGTTTCAAAGTAGCTAAGGGAAGTTAGTTTGGTCGGAGACCTGATCTTTGGTCATATAGCCGAGAAGTCTGGTACTCTATTAAGAAAAGAATTCCCTGACCGTCTGTCATGTCATATGCGCTGCCCATATCCTGAGCCTGCTTAGAAGGGACTCCATAACGGAGATCTTCTTTTACACGCGGACCTAGTTTCCACCAACCCAGATGTACCCGATTAAGTGATGACACTGACGGTACTATCCTTTTTTTTTGCTTAGGGCCGGATGCTTAGTTTCCTTCTAACTTAGTACTGATCCTTATTGTCCGATTTGCTTTCTTAGTGCTGACACCCTCGTATGCCGATCTTACAATGAAGCGGCAGAAGAACCTTTTTTACAGTAATCTATCTGGAACTTCAGAAAAAGACTGGAAAGTAAGGAACGAAGTGCTCGACCTACAGGGAGAGGTTGGGAGCTTACTTAGTGCTTGTGCTAAGGAGGATTTCGTACTTTTCTAGTCTCTGACCGAACTCCCTACTCTCTTAGGTTGGATCTTGGAAGCGTCGATGTTAATGATCTCTTCTCTTGTGGCTTGACTGCTATCCTTTCACCAAAGAAAATCGTACTTCCACGGGGAAAGGCTATAAGGGGAGTTCCCCTAACAAAGCTTGCTTGGATTTAGTCTTTCCATTACCTATACCATCTTTCAGTCATATTCCCGCTCCATCGTTTATAACTGATGGCAAAAGAGAGATTTATGTGCCTATCTCATGTGGTTTTGAATCTAGATTAAGGTCCTTGGTAAGTAAGTGCTTTGAAACAAGAATTTTATTAGCCTGACTCTAACAAGTAAGCAAGTAAACTACCTTAGGCTCCCTCAAAAGTCTTAAGTTTCACTTAACCTTTATTCCGATTTCGCTTACTGGCTTCCTTTGGGGCTCTTTTTTAGCCCACCTGAAAGTGCCAATACGGGACCTTGTGCCTTAGCACACATGCATGCTCTTTCTCTTCCTATTCCTCCTTTATTATTAAGCCCTGTTGATCTTCAATCTATCGCTCCTTGCGAGGTGGAACCACACTCTACTTTACTTCTAGTGGGCTATTTACATCTAGAATCCATCAGAAACCAAAAATTCGGATGAAAGCTAACTACTAAGGAAAGAAATTCCCTTCCTCTACTGGGATTGACTCGCGGCCCTATTCAATTCCTTTGGCAAAGGCCCTAACTACAGCTCTGAGTAACTCCTTGTCTCATTGATCCGAAAAGAAAGGCATAAGTCCCACGTGTACTAAGCCCTCTTTCCATTATATCTTCTTTTATCCCTAAGAGCTAGAATGAATCAAAGTATGAACTCTGAACTTCCCTAATAGTAGACTTTGACCTCTTCTTTATCTTATTTTTCATAGTCGATTGATAGCCCGCCTAAATCGAGAACCCACTCACGGAACACTCACTAGAATATAAATAAAGGCCAGAGGGAGCTTTTATATTCATTCCTTATCCGCGGGGCTATTCCTCGCTAAGAATAAGAAAGGATCTCTATGCTGGAGCCTTACAGAGACCTTTCCAATGGTGTTAAAGGGGAGCGAGCAGGAACTTAACTAAGGGGGGAATGTAACTGCTGTTACTACTGATACAAGAACGATACAAGCAAAAAAAAAGGGAGATAGAGATTATTATGGCTTTCCGGTTTGAAGATCTCGATTGTAAGGAGAGGAGTACTCGATTGAATTTTATCTTGGTGCCCATTTCACTTGTGATCATATCCCATGCTATTAGAAAAAGGGTTCTGACCCCAAGTTAACTGCAAATACTCCTGACCTTTACCCCGCTATCCACCGCTTTATCCTGTCGCCCTTTCTGGCTTTCCAAGAGGTATATACGGGCTTGCCCAAGGGGATTGCCCATTTATTTGATGACACTTAGAGCCAAAGCTGAATGCGATGCGTACTAAATACTGTCGAACCAATCCTTACTCGTTCAATCCCATCGCTGAATTCTGACTTCTGCTTTTCGTTCGATCCAACTAAAGGCTCCCGGAATTCCCCTGAAAGAGTCACGTCACTCTAATGGGGAATTTCACTAGTATAATTTCCTCGAGTAGAAGACAGTAACTCAATTCAGCTTAGAATTCATCTATTCCTATTCATTGATCTAATCCAGATCTGATATTTACCATTCCATCTGGAAGGGCTGATCTTGTTTACTCTGAAAAAAGCCTTGGTTTGATACTGCTTTCCGCCTTATAGCTCATTGAAGCCTTACCCTCTAGCTTTTCCCCTCGGCTCGGATCATAGAACTGCCTTGCCCCGATTGAACTGGAATTTGCTAAAGACCGGAGACAGACTTTCCTGAATGCAAGCTGAAAGCAAGGCTTTCTCATCCATTCTTCGAGGGGGATCCCTGGAAAGAAAGATAAGTAAGCAGTAAAAAACCTTGCAAGCACTAGGGCAGGTACAGAAGATGCAGTTGTAATGTATTATTTATATCCCCTACTCGAAAGGGGAACCTGACCCTAAAGAATTAGGATTAGCCCTAGAACCGGCTTTCCTGTTGCTTTATGTCTATCTTGATTCCCTTTACCCTACTGATGTAAAGTAAAAGCTTTCTAAAGACTTCTGATTCCTGCTTTTGCCCGTCATTGCTACCCAATCAATGGCAACTGCCACTCTAGATGACTGAGAGCTTAATAGAACTACATCGGCTTAGCCCCAGGACTGGAGGGAGGAGAAGAACAGGAGTTGCTTACCCTCAACCATACAAAAGGGATTACCTTAGCTCAGGAAAGTGAAAATCCTGGAGAAGGCAAGGAACCTCTATGGGCTCGATTCTGTGGCTCTATTTCAGTTGCTGTTGTAGGGACGGGTGTGTGATTGAAGGGAAGTTTCGAGTAGGATTCCTATGGACGCTCGCTAAAACAGAGAAAGTCTCGTTCGTACACTCACTCTAAACGGATCTCGCCTCGCTCCTTCCTTAGCATTAGCGGGTTTCGGTTGTATGATGGAAGTGGGGAGATCTCGCAGAGCTGCATATTAGTAATTAATAAATAGCCAGCGGAGACACAGCTCACGATGAGAGTTTGTTGTTGAAGCACTTTTCTGCCGGGTGTCGCATTCACGTGGTATACACGCCTCGCGCCGAACTCGATCAATAGTAGCGCCGATATGGTAAATGCCTTTAACCGAAGATTCTATTCAGTAGCCCGCAAAGTAACACCCTATATGGAGCTTGCGGCGACTAAGCGCGGGGCGAACCTTTTGAGACCTACTTGGCTAGGTGGAGGATCTGAAATACAATGTGAAAAGGAAGAGGAAGAAAGCGAGTGGCTTTACTGATTGAAGTGCTGGTGGCTTGTTTGCTTTCCTGTTTCTGGGAGCAGGACAGAGAGCCTAAGGGACTGAGAAGTAGTACTAATTTTCCCCTCGGGCTTCTCTGAGATCTGGGAAAGAGGCAGAAATTGCTTATCTTATATAGGAGTAAAGTGAGCAATGGCTATTGGTCACGAGCGCTAAAAGAAACTTCTAGCTTTCTTCTCTTTCAGCAGTCGGTCTTAACTACCTTACTGAAGCTGGCGGGGAAGAGCCGGGCAGAGAATCCCTAGGAGTTGGCAGTGATTCCAAGGCATTTGGCCTCCCCATTCTTTTCCGTCTTATTTCTGAGTTCGTAGTTGTTGTTTAGAGTTACTGTTGTTCGATGTTCGCGGAGAAAGGATCCCATCCTATTCTACGGCATTTAGTCTATGCCATGACATGAGACAGATCTCTCGCAACTAGTTCCCTTGCTGCTTTCTTCTGGACAATATGTTTAAATAGGCCTTAGTGAATAGCCGTATATGTGTATTAATAGGCCTATACCAGCTAGCCAGGTGACTAGGGTCGGGGGAATTGATTAACAGGACGGAATTGTTGGTCATACGTGGCTTTACTACCGGAAGCTGGGGAAATGCAAGAAGAAATTCAGACTGACTTGCCTACCTTAACAGATGATCTTTCACGGAGAAGATAAAGACTTATTAATTCAATCTTTTGGGACCCACTCTTTCTAGTTCTAGTTACGGTTGCTTTGATCCCATGCGAACTCAGAATTGGAAACTTCTGCATTTCGTTCTTCTCTCAGGAAAGGAGTGAAAAATCAGACTTTGTTCGAGTAAAAAGAGACTTTATATTATATCTCCTCAAGGAGTGGGACTGAGGAATCAACACCCTTTTCTTACGATATTTTGCCCATGAATCAATCCTGACATCCTTCTAGATAGATATAGACCTGAGTGGCCTTTTTCCTTCTTATTCAATTAATTACTAGGCTTGGTCTAGCCAGCTTTCCCTTCTAAGGTTAGCTATGGAGGAAGGCTGACGAAGGAAGTAGATAGTGAATAGGAAGTAGGATTACTAAGTACTTCCATAGTAGAGTTATGGCTTAAATCATGTTAGGATCTTGATCTGGAGATAGGTAATAGGAAGAAGGATGTTGATCTGGCTACAAAATCCATCTGGTTCTACCTTTTGAGGACAAAAGCATCTTCTTAATTCTTAAAAGAGAAGAAGCATCTCTCTTCCGCTACCCACTCCCATTAGTCATAGTAGGAGTCGAAACTATGCCACCTCGTCAACTCGGGAAAGCTTCTGCGCTCCTCACCTTTGAAATGGAGGACTTGGTTCTGGCAATCACTGATAGACTTCCCCTCCTTCTGCTCTTAAAGACTTTCTAGTGACCAAGACTCTTCTGATCATCATTGCTTTTTTTGTCCTTAATGAATGAAAGTCATGATGGGAGAGGCTAAGTCAACCTTCCCCCTAAGAGAGAATGTTATGTATCCTAATTGGAAGCGCCAGTAGTAGTCTAAATAATGTCCCTTTCAAAGTACAAGACAACAAGCCCAGCAAAAAAGGGAATGTGGTAAGATCTTAGATCTGGATATTACGATATCTTCTTAAAAAGGCCGTCCAATGGCGGGTTGTCCAAAGACGATTGGGGAACTACGAGTGAGAAGGGTAATAGGCGCACTCAGGCAAGCATTTTAGCTTGGTATTCGGAGGTCGTACGAATGAGGAGAGCAGCTACTTTTTGACTTTCAACCTACGACCGAAGTCAAGGACTTGACGGGACAGACTGATTGAGAGACAGACCGGGCAACTTTCTGAAGAGACCTTATTTATTTCCTTATGATAGGCCCACAGGATAGAAAAGTAGATCGTTCAACTCTAGCTTCTGTTTTCAGGTCCCACATTGAATCTCAAATCGATCTTTGCTACATGCTGCTTAAGACATTGAATTCGAAGAAAGAGAGAGTGAGCAGCTGACTTGCAACCTAGGACCTAGGCCTGCGAAGGAAAGAAGAAAGAATCTGAACAAGAGGAATGAATACGGCTAGCCGAAAGAATAAATAGATCGATCCGGGACTTGCATCAATGAATGCACAAACCACGGGTACAATGGGCATACCTTTCATCTACCCTGCGCTGGAGGTCGCCTTAGCCGGTGCCAAAGGTTTTGCATCATCCTTGGCTTGGGTTGTCCCAATTCCTTGATCTGATTATGAAACAAGCTCTTCCGCGACTGCCTTAGCTCTTAGCTGCGGGGTCAACTAAAGAAATTCTTTCAGCCCCAGGACCTACTTCTCAATGAAAGAGCTCTTTTCGGCATAAGAAAGAACCATAAAGCAGAGCCTCGAAAAGGGGCTTTTAACTCCCTATGTGGGGCGTGGGAAACTCACCTGTGAAGCTGGTGTTTAGTGGTGAGGCGTCCTAAAACCGACCGACGAGTCTGCAATAGATTGGATTTTGAGGAAACCTAGGTAAAAAAGGTTACTGGGAAACTAAGCTAATAGAATAGGGTTATTCGGCATTGATCGAAAAACCCCTGAGAAAAAAAAAAGAGAAAACGAACTCAGCGTGGGATTAGAAATCATATGGATTGTGTGGTAGAGTGTGGGCTTCTTTCTTCACTTTACGCCTCGTATACTACATTCATTCCATTCCTTTCGTGATCCATTTTAAAGAGTACTTTAGGATCACTCAGTCATTTGTCCTAAGGCTCTGAAAGAGATTCAGATTCAAGTTCTACCAAGTAAGTAGCCCTACCTCTTATTCATCTGTTGGAGTAAGAGCTTTAGGAGTTTCATGTCAAAGGAAAGATTCGCATTTCAGGGCAGATAAAGGGAGAACAGCGATTGAGAACATCACCCCCGATAGTGGATTCTAGTCTCACCATCTTTCGCTACACTTACTTCTAGTAGGAAAATCCTATAGTCGCAAGAGAATTCTTCTTCTTCAGCGGAGAAGATCACATCGCTTATTCTTTCAACGGCAATAGCAGCGGATTACATCGCCTATTCTATCCCTTCAAGTCCCATAGCTTCTTCTCAAGCAGCAAATGGTCGGCTTAGTCTTGTCTTATATTATAAGATATGACACTCAATGTAGTCACTCCCTTGAGAGCAAGTTCCTTCCCGATACCCCTTTATCACGTCTTGGGCAACCAAAAGCCTAGCCTTGGAAATTCTCTCACTTACGACTTCTAGAAAGATCCGAATTGATTTAATATCTTTTTAGGTTCAGTGAGGACAATCCTTACTATCCTAGCAGCGGTTCCTTTTCATATCCCGCTTTGAAGCAACTACACTCGCTCGTTAGCTTGTCTGGCTCTCGACCTGCTTCAGTCTCTAAAAAACTATGGCTGCTGGGACTATTGCATTCGCTATACTTCGTTCTGCTACCTTCCGATGTTGCTTACTACCAAACCGACAACTAACCTTGCTTTTCTTCCTTATCAGTAACTGCTATATTCGGAGACTTTACCTGAATAAAACGGAGACCTAGAACTACTAGGATTCCTAGCTTCCAGCTTTCTAAAATTTTAGTTTGCCTAAAGTTGTACCCTAGCGGGCCTTGGCAGGATCATAGCTATCCTCCCTCCTATCTTCTTGACTCCTTCTCATAAGGGCGGGCAGAGTCTCAAAGAGTGCTTCTAAGCTTCGGAGATTCTTCCGGGAAGCTAGGTCAAGTCAATAAGAGAGGACCATTTTCACCATAAGCGAGAAGGGGGCTTTATCCGAGAACGCCTTAACTTTTTTGGGGGTACCTCCATAAAGTAAAAATGATTCTACTACTCAAGCAGAGACACTAAGGGAATTGAGACAGATAGAAAGATAGACAGAGATTGAGACTTAGAGTTAATTCACTGTTAGCCGGGGAAGTAATGGTTACTCCTGGCCTAGAACGAAAGTGTTAAGGGCTGGCTGCTAGAGATGGCAACTGGTCAAGCGCTTCCATTATCTTTTTTAAACCACGATAGATAGAACTGTGTCACCTGATCAGACCTTGAAATAGCAAATTCTGATTCGATGAAAGGAATTGTCTGGCTCTTGTAGACATGGAAGCTGGGTCAGCATCCTTCTTTCTTTGAGGAAGCAACCTGTGAGCGACTTCTTCATGAGGAGAGATAAATCCATTCCCAAGAATCTTGTAAGTGGCAAGTGAACGGTTATTCGGGGAAAGCATCTTTAACCACCCGACTTCCCGAAGGTATGTCTGGCTTTCTCTCTTCTTTGTGAAGCAGCAGCCTTGCTTTTATTTATTTGGAGGATCGATCCTAGGAACAATGCAATGGCTTACTCTTTGGTTAGAAGAAGACGGATTATGGATATACTTCTTAGACAGAAATTCCGTATGTATTAAAGAATCACGAGTTAAGGTAAGGACCCGCCGGATGACCCTTGCCGAATATCCAGCGAAAAGGTGTTATTCTCTCTCTCCGACCATGAGAAATGGGGCATACCAGTGAAATGAACCAACCGTGGGGATGGATCAACGAACTTATTCTCTTCTGTCAGAACTGTTAGCTCCTTGTTCGGGTACCTCGAAGAAGAAACTTAAACCGATAACGCGCGAAGATGCACTGATCTTGTAAGAGCGCTTGTTAGGCATTTCGATCTCGTACAAGAGTGCTTTGTCTTACTACTAGCAACTCAGTAAGGGCAAGCTATTATTCCTTAACAGGGAATTTGAATTGGGCTACTCATTCGCTTCTTGGTTTGCTTTGTAGACGAACGAATTTTCATATATATTACTCCAACTTCCTCCTTTTTCGAGGGACTTAGTGATCAAATTAACCTATTTTATGGGCAAGGGGAACCAGAGGTAACCCAGCCAGTTCAAGAAGAGGCGGGTGGCCAATTTATCGGGCCACACGCTCCTAGTAGTCAATTTTTAGCCAAAAGAATTCCTCTTGTTCTTCGTGGTTGCCAACATATAGCCGTCAGGAAGGACTTTCTGACCACCATTTTCGAGGATCTTCACTTATTCCAGGCTTCTCCGCGGAAACGTCTCAAAATAGCTGAGATACTCAACATAATTGATTTAAACCAAGATGTTTTTCTAAAGTTGTATGAGAATCCCAAAAGTCAGGGGGGGGCTGGACATTACTTAATGGTGGTAGTACACGATTGGGAACGGGAGCAAGAACTAGCATGAGAGTTCCATTTCAGGGAGGGCGTTTTTGGCCCTTTCTTTTGGTGCAAGACGACCCCCTTCCTTTACTTTAGAAGCCGTTGCTTGTTCGGGAAAGCTACATAGTAACCTTTAGCTTTGCTCTTCGATCTCGCTACTCGACTGTAAAGGAGAGGGCTTAACGCTCCTGCGCTGAAAGCATCAAACTGGATTAGATATAAGCCTTTAATACACCCGAAAGAGATGAAAGCCAATGGAAGTATGAGTTGAAAGCAAAGAATTAAACTAATCAAACTAATGAGCTGTTAGGGGAGCAGTACACTAGAGGTAAGATTCTCTCAGCAAGACTGAAAGGAGAGGAAGCTCAGAAGTGAGTTGATAGGTAATGATCAATCCTGCTGTGTTTCTGGCATTGGTTCTGTCAAAATCAAGATGCACGACGGTGTAGTAAGAACTTTTACTGAGGTGCGGCATGTTCCAGATATGTCAAAGAACCTTATTTCGTTGACCACATTGGATCTCGGTGGTTGTCAATTTGTTGGCGGTGATGGTGTTTTAAAGGTTGTAAAAGGCGCTCCAGTTGTGATGAAAGCTCATCAAGTTGGTAGACTGTACGTGTTACAAGGATCTACCGTTATAGGCACTGCTGCTGTATCTTCCTCCATGTCTGATTCAGAAGTCACTAGACTATGGCATATGAGGCTGGGACATATGAGTGAGAAGGGTTTGACATTGTTAAGCAAGAGGGGTCTTCTTTCTGGTCAGAGTACATCCAAGTTGGAGTTCTGCGAGCGTTGTCTCTTTGGCAAGCAAAAGAGAATCAGTTTCAACTCAGGGCTTCACAGAACTAAAGGTACTCTTGATTACATACATTCTGATCTTTGGGGCCCAGCACGTGTTCCTTCAAAAGGTGGCGCTCGGTATATGCTTACCTACCTTCATTGATGACTACTCCAGGAAGGTATGGGTTTATTTTATGAAAAAAAGAGTGATGTGTTTGTCACTTTTAAGCAGTGGAAGGCTTTAGTTGAAAAACAAACAGGCAAGAAGATTAAACGCCTTCGCACTTCTATCTAATAGGTTAGAATTTTGTGATGGTGATTTCCACAAATTCTGTAAAGATGAAGGCATTGTTAGGCATCTTACAGTCAGAGGCACTCCACAACAGAATGGTGTCGCTGAGCAGATGAATAGAACTTTACTGGAGAAAGTTCGTTGCATGCTATCTAATTCTGGCTTATCCAATGATTTTTGGGCGGAAGCAGCTTCTACAGCTTGCTACCTAGTGAATCGTTCTCCTAATGCTTCTATTGACTGCAAGACTCCAGAATAAGTATGGTCTGGCCACCCTGCTGATTATTCTGAGTTAAGGGTATTTGGATGTCCTTTATATGTTCATGTTAATGATGGCAAGTTGGAACCTAGATCCAAAAAAGGCATATTCATTGGTTACCCAGCAGGTGTAAAAGGATACAAGGTTTGGTACCCTGATCAAAAGTCACCTAAATCTGTAATCAGTAGAGATGTTGTGTTTGATGAGTCAGTCATGCTTCATCAGAAGAAGGAGCCTTCTAATTCTTCTGAGACAAGTGTGAAGAATTCAAGTGAGCAGGTGGAGTTTGAGGTGGAGAATACAAGTTCTTCACAAAATGATTCACAATCAAATTCAGTCCAGCTATCTACTTCAGAGGATGCAGAAGATTCACCAGAGCAGAGGTGGGGTCTCTCCATAGGAATAAAACATGGGTTTTAGTTAAACCGCCTAAAGACAAGAAAATTGTTGGCTGCAAATGGGTCTTCAAAAGGAAGGAGTCCTCTCCGGGAGATGAAGGAGTCAAGTATAAGGCTCGCTTAGTTGCAAAAGGATACAGTCAGGTACCTGGTGTAGATTTTAATGAGGTTTTCTCACCTGTAGTAAAAGTAAAACACTGTTCCATTCGGGTTCTGCTCGCATTGGTAGCCATGTTTGACTTGGAGTTGGAACAGTTGGATGTCAAAACAGCTTTTCTACATGGTGATTTGGAGGAGCTGATTTATATGCAGCAACCTGAGGGATTTCTTGTTGAATATAAGGAAGGAGGAAAGCTCACAAGGGGAGTTACTTGACTTATTACTCTTACTGAGACTGACTACTAACTACTAAGAGACAACTATCCAACTTGCTCAACTCTGAACTCGAACTCAGCAGAAACCTTACTCTTTACTGCTTTCTCAAGCCTACGGGAGAGGATTGACACCGATAGGGAAGGGTTACGGTACCTCGACTGTTAGAGATAGGTATTCACTTGCTCGACTGACAAGGAGAAGTCTGAGAGAACTTACTCGAAGAGGGAGGATGGATGCGAATGAGCTGCAAGAATGCGTAGCGAGAGAAAGTCTTATCGACCGATAGCGACAGGGTTGACTTAGTGTTTGGTCACTTCCTTGCTTGGCTACCTCAGTAGGTCCTTCTTTGGCATGAGCCGTAGCCTTAGTCAGTAAGGATGGGAGGGGGCTTACTATTAGATAGGGACTCAGGAAGTTCATGGGAAGAGGTTAGTGTAAGAGATCATCTTTACGGGGTTGGAGTCACCGAAGTGAACGATAGGCAAGAGAAGACACAGGAGTTATCATCATGGTATAGTATTTTAATCGTTGTGGTGTGGGTGATTTATAGCGGTATAAGATAATACCCTTATCCTATACTTCTACGCCGCCCTGGGCCTTACCTCTCTAACGGTGATGAGCTGGGTTCGCTACCCCATATACGGATCATATACTCCTTAAGAGGCTCATTGTAGAGAGGGCCTGTCCTTGAAAAGGAAGTAGCTGATATAGTAGCTTCTTATATAGTCAGTTCTCCCGGAGCAAGAGGCGGGGAAATAGGCTGATCTTTGATTTATTCATTTTTACGTCCCCCTTAAGGGGAATGGAATCATAGGGCATTAGAGCGGGTCACGCGAAGGCAAAATGACACTTCTTTCTAACTTTCCTGATAGCTCCCGTGTAAGTAAATCTAACTACCTGCTGTAAGTCTTTATTACTTACTTCCAAAGCTTTCTCCTTCCAGTTAGGCTGAAGGACGTCTAACTAAATCCTAATCGTTTGACTTCTTTACGTCTTCGCATTCTTTAAAGCAGAGGGTAAGAAGAGAGGAAGAAAGAGCAGCAAGCTGCAAGAGCATCCTATTTAGTCCTATATTAGATCTTAGCGCAAAAGCAAGTACTTTAGAGTCTATTTTGGTGCATTCCCCAGCTTCATCTGATAAGGTAGGCCTGGAAGTTGCAGTTTCATTCCCATCAGTTGGATCCCTAAGGCTTAAAGGAAGAAAGTCTGTCATTTACCCTGCTTCCGGAAGTAAGAAAGAATCTATTCCTATCGGAGATTCCGTTTTTGATTTAGAGTTAGACTACACGTCCAGAGAAAAGTATTGATATCGTGTTACGAAAGCCAACAATCAGTATTGAGATTGAGAAGATTAATCGGAGAAAACAAGTAGTATTAGAATACACGCCCTACCTTAGCTTCCTCTATCTATGAAAGCCCGCTTTAAAGTCAAGTCAGGCAGTGGAAAGTCAGTCAGAAGATCAGGCTGAGATGAGAAAACTATTGAGATTTGTGTTCAAGCCCTTACTTTACAGATCGGGGACTAAAGGCAGTTGAAAGCAGTCTTCTATTTATAGGTTTGAGTTAGACGCCGAGCTAGCTTCGTTTAAGTCTTTTAGCTCTACCTCTGCCTTCGATTCCTCTATGGCAACCTCAACCATAAACTAACTATCTAGCTTCTTAGGGCTTAGCTACTTTATCCGCTAGAGGAAGATAAGCTGCCTTGGCCAAAACCCTTTTTACGGGCTAGCAGGTACAGGCCATACAGCTGGTAGTATGATTTCTAAGTTACACGGGATCTAGTATTGAAGGAAAGCTAATTGATATTGAGTTACAGGGGATTCCCCCATATTCTAAAAAAAAACCCCATTCTATTACTACACCCAGGGAATCTCTTTCAACACCAATTGATTCTCATCCATATTCCGTTGAATCACTTCATAGTCCCTTTTAATCTATTACAAGACCTAGGATTCAATGCCACTAGGATCAACTCTTCCTAGCCTTCCCTGAACTACTCTATCGGAAAGCAGCAAAAGCAGAGAAAGAGCTTGAGGTGAAAAGAGAGATCGGAGATTTATCGATCTATTGAGTTACGTTGAGACAATACCGACCTTCTTCATCTTCTTTGATCTTTCCCGGCGGGGGGATTCTATTCCAATGCCCCAATCCCCTCCTTACTCAGCGGATCTAGTAGGAAAGGCTGTAATTAAGGATTGCCAATCAGCTTATTTAGGATTTCGTTCCGAGAAGCAGGTAAACGAAAAATGACCTTGTCTTGCAATGGAGCTTGGGGCCTTACAGGCTGACCTTCATCTTTCTATTTTCTTGCGTGAAAGCCATGACTTAGATTGAGATCTTTTAGGCAGGGAATAAGAGCTCGAAGGGCTAACTAAAGAAGTAGCAGTTAAAGAATTCCCATCAGTTGGATCCGGAAGTAAGAAAGTCTAGTAAGGCAGGAGCATTACGAAATCATAAGCTGCAAAGAAGTCATAGTCAACCGGGGAGCTCTAATGAATTGATTTAGCTCTTAAAGAATTCCTTTTTGAAGAAGGGCAGAAAGTAAAGTTAGAATCATTCTCTTTTGTTCTTATCTTACCAAGCCGCCTAAAGGGAAGTATAGCAAAGGCAGAAAGGCAGTCCGGATGAGTTCTATTTAGTGTTACTACGGGGCCGTCCTTAGATCAGGATGAGCAGAACGACCTGAGATTGAGTTTAAAACCTACCTTTTTTCTTTCTATTTCTTATTTCCCTCTAAGGGGTTGATGAAAGATCACAGGATAGAGACCCTACGGTTGGTCTCTATGCCTGCTTCACTTCGTAGCATTAAGGGGACAGTGCAATGAGGGAAATCGACTAGGAACGCGATGTCTTCCCATAAAATGAAGAGTGGAGGGGACTTTGACTGCCTTCTTGTATCGGGTGAAGAGAAGCCAGCCACCGGAGGCTAAAGGGTAGGCTTAGTAGGGCTCGAACCTACAATATCACCGTTATGAGCGGTACGTTTCAACCAATTAAACTATAAGCCCCTACGGATCTCTACATGCAATTCGCTCACTTCGGGAAGAGGGAGGGAGGAGGCCTTTGCTCTATCTGCTTCTTCCTCTTCCCAGGAATGAACAATTGGATAAAAAAATGATTTTCTTCTTTGTTTGTATTTATATATAATAAATATAAGATTAAGCAAGCGGCCCTTTCGTGACCCGCCGGTACGCTTTCCGGCTCGCAACGACTCAAACGGGCGGGGGCTATCTATTTGCTTGCAATGCGGGCTGTTCGCCTTTCGGAAAGGGTTCGCCTATTTGATTCAAAAGGCGCTACTAAACTACTCTAGTACAGCTAGTGTTAGTAGTACAACAGAATGCCGTTCACCCCGAAATCCCTTCTTCTTCAAGAGCTCCCTATTCTCTAGCAGCCCCTTCTTTCACAGCTCCTTCTCAAGCACTTGCCATTGTCTGGAAATTTGCCTTGCCCCATTCTTCGAGGCGCATCAATTCCTTGCCTTTGCTCTCATTGCTGCTTGAAGTCCAGTCTTTTTTTTAAGTGAAATCCCAAAAATGGAAAGAGTCATTGTCGGGATGGAAAGCTACTCTTCAACCACTTATTTTAGCGCTATGCACCTAAGCTCAGTCTTTCTGGCAGCTATCTTGCTAAAAAGTTCCTTTTTCTTCTCTCTTTATGCTCAAAATCGTACTCATTCGACATCTAATTCCATGGGCTGGGCATAACCTCTTTAGCTCATTTTTCTCTTTCTTTGACTTTGAGGAAGATCCCACGAATCGTCTTCTATCGACATCGTCTGCTTACTCTTATCGTACGCTCTACCCAACCCAAATCGTCTGGTACTTTGTCCGCTCTCCCTTTCCTGGTGAAGGAGAGAGAGTTTTACAAGCTGATGCAGCTAAGAGAGTCTCGTTGAAAGCAGGAACGAAGACTTTGACGACTATTTGAACTAGTTTCAAAGGCTTGATGGACCTTTGGGAGTGAATCTGGCTAGGGCGCCCTCGTAAGGCGTAGGGTAGGGATTTGAAACCGTAGCGTAGGCGAAACCTGGCAGCCCGCCCAGAGTTTGACCTTATCTGGTCCTGGAAGGAAAGCGACTCTTTTCTTTTTCACCAGGAACATGAACGGCATTCGTCAGACTTGAGCAGTAGGTTTCGACTCGGTCAGCTGTAAGGATTAGGATACTATGTAAGCCCCTGAATTTGTAATCCCCACAACTTGAATCAGTGCGTGCTCATGTGGGATTGAGGAGACAATAATAATTCCATTACGAACGAGGATTATCATTATCATAGAGATATTTTCCGACGTAGGGAATACAATACGCTGTGCTACTGGAATACCCCATGACGAGAGATACGACCTGGGGCCAATGCCCCTTAGCAGCAGGAGCTGAGGGCTGGCTTCCGATGGCACCGGGCGTCGAGAATCACCTCGCCGTGTTCACGGACTATTGCGTGGTGGTACCTCTCCATTTGGTCACGGTAAAGTACCCCCAATGGCGGATTGCCTCGAACCCGTGTATGCTGCTGATGAAGCAAGGAGACTTCTTTCTACGCTTGCATACACAGCCACTCTGATATTGGGTGCCCCGGTATGCCTTAGAAGATCAGTTGCGCTGTGTCTTCTCCCTGTGCTATCCAAAGTGGAACCCCCTATTTTTGTACCTATTACAAAACCCGTTGTAGGGATCAACCCCCGCTTCGGGCAACCCATCTCGAACCGCCGATTGCCGAGTTCTTCAGCTCTGGCCGAAACATCATTTCCCTCTCAACCCATTCATACGATTCGTTCACAACCTTGAAGTCCAAAGGGAAACAAACTAGATGAAGAAATCTTCATCAGCTAGGCTATAAAACCCGGCGTTTATCGCACTGCTGCCACCAAGAACGCGCCCCCCCGAGCATTTCACAATTCCTTAGAAGAATCCAAATACAGCACATGACGCTTTCCATTAGATTGTCAGCGACAAACACTAAATCATTCCTAGGTACAATGAAAAATTACGTAAAAGAAATGCTAAAACTCCCATACTAAACCTGCTTTTAGTTAAAATTGTTTCCAAAGAGAAAAATCTGGTAGCCTTTCAGATCCCGTTGATCATATAACTGGGAGGGAACGTGTCACATTAGAGGTGAACGATCTGAGATGTCCGATAATTACCACGATGAGGCTGGTCCCTCTTTCATTTTAGTAGACTAAACTATGAATATGAATGAAGAAATGAATGAATGCCGGGCTCTTTCTTTTACTGCTAACCCCAAGAAGTTTCTTAATGCTTCTATTTTCTGTTTCGTCGAGCCCCGAGCTTGTGGTCCTCCTTTTAGTGTGGGTTCCATTGGATGAATCTCTCAAGTCAAGGTTCAGCAGCAAGAATGGTGCAGCGCCTATTTCTCGTTCTCGCTCGGGAGCCAAAACGAACACGCCTGCTACCTACTGTACTGGACCTTCGACCAGGCATTCTACCCTTGTCGAATCGGAACCAACCACCACTGTATTGCGCTCGAACAGTTGAGCGGCCGCCGGCCAGCTACTTCCGTACCGTACACAGATATAGATTCATTCTTCGTACCTGGTCCAACTTCACAACCCCTCGCGGGTTGGTCAGAAGTCAGTCTTGTTTGGTAGGACTCTATTGGACAAAGCAAAGAAAAGAGAGTGCTCGACCGGAACTACGGCCAACAAAGACCGTAATTACATAGATAACAGCTCCTCCCTTTCTCCGTCTTTAAGGCTTTAAGGCGAACCGTATAGCGGCCGGAAAGAAAGACGACCTCACCTTCTCGTAGATGGTGTCAGTGAGAGCTACTTGAGTATCCTCCGTTGACCTTCTTTTGTAGATAGAATCTTCAATGAGTGGAAACAGGCAACCTTACTAATAAAGGTGCGCTTGTTGAGTAAGGCCTCTTGCAGGAGTGCTAACGCGCGCCCTTATTCTTCGCTTGCTCCGCAGTACGAGCCTCGAGCAGCGCCCCTTTAATATGATGAGGAGAAGATACCCTCGCTGGACCAGGACGAGGCTGCTACTCTATCGACGCCTGTATGCGGACACAACAAAAAGGGGGTGAGCCTTTCCCGTAATCCGACATTGACCTAGAACTCGCCCTTTCGGTACCTGTCTAGCAAACACTTCTCTCTCTTATGTAAAGAAATAAGCAAATATCATTAGAGAAGTGAGGATCATGTCAATCACTGTCAAATCGAATGGAGAATGACACAAAGGCTTCTGTGCATATCCCGGAAAAGAAGTGAAAAGTCCCTAGTCCCCAGGCATTTTCGGTCAACTGGGGGACAAAAAATTCCTCTACAACATCGAATTCCGCGGCAGGAGCGATATCAGATACTGAGTAGGATAAGTAAGTGGTATCATATCAGCAATCCAGTTAAGCAGCATTATACTAGACTCTAACAGAATAAAAGTAAGCGATAGAGAACTTTGCGCCACCATAACCAGAAGATTGGAGACAGATATTGATTCCTTGCCGGTGGGCACTCTATTGGGTCTCCTGTGCTACCTCGACCAAAAAGGGCTACAACCTCTGATTCCGAAATTTTTTGAAAAGGATTCCACAGTCTCAGTTTTAGAAGACAATTCAAGACTAACATCATACTCCTCCGCGGCATCGGTGGTTACCACTGAAGGGGATGTTGTCGCTTACTAGGATGTTTTCTCCTAATCGTCTATAGAGTTTTGAGCTAGTGATCAAAAATTTATTTGGCAGAAGCTTCGATCTAGAATGCAGTATCTGGGATTAAAAAAGGATACCGCTCTACTCTAGCAGTAATAAAAAGTCCTCCCCTCCATTCTCCATTGCTTACGGAGACGGCAAATCCAGAGAAAGTTCTAGGCCCTATCTTGGGTTGGCATCAATGTTAGCAGATCGACTCCAAAGAATGCCGGGGAGTTGGATAAGATTGAGTTCGTGCGATAAGAATCAGAGTAAGGGCGGGGGAGAGCAAAAAAGTAAATGGAGTTAATGGGACGACTCCGCCTTCACTAAAGAGGAAGCAAGTAGGGCGCAGGCTTTGAGGTTGGAGCCTTGCCCGTGAAGGTATCCCAATAGTTGTGCTAATCCAGACTGTCTTCCAGAAGCAAAAAGGAATCCTATCGCTCTAACTAAGAGGAAATGAGGCTGACACTGAGATTTCCTTCCTTTCTGTAAAAGTGAAGACTTTCCGCCTCCAAGCTGGATTTGATTGAAGGACTACTTCCCCCATAACTATCAGAGTTGGAAGCGAATCCCGGATAAGAGTAAGAGCAAACTTATAACTCGCCTTTCAGGCTATGCCCTTTACTTCCAGTTTATTATTTACAAGATTCAACTGAGTAGGGGTAGGAGTCAGGGGTTCGAGCCCTTCCCCCACAATTGGCAAGAGCCAGTTATCGCCAATTCCTTTCCCAAAGGCTCCTCGGACTGGACTAGAGTATACGTTCTTTTGCGCTTTCCGTCGATCGAAGTAGGGCAAGTCTCAGTCTTGTATTTGAGGTTGGTGAGAGGGCTGGCCCAGGGCATGTCGGAGCGAGGGGGTCAATCATCATCGTTTTTCCATAAAAAGGTAGTTGAAAGCTGGAGCTTTACGAAACGAGTTGAAAGAAGAGTTTACATCTTCTATTTAAAAGACAGCAGGGAATGAATGAACTAGCAAAGGATGGCCTTGACAAATCCTCCTTAGCTCCTGTGGGAGTCGAACCCACTACATAGGTTTCTTCCTTGTTTTACCGACTAAGGAGCTTGAACCCCAACGTCAAAAGGCATTTTCGGGGACTAGCCTCCTTCTGCTCATACTACTTGTAAAGGAACTACGGATTCCGAGTGTAATGGCTTTGCTCGTTATTGGATTACTGAAATGAAATAGTGAATACGAGAACCATTTGCGAGGGGCCCCCCTCACCACTCCCCTCGTTGACAATAACCAACCGCAATCAAGCCAGCCAAGCCCATGAGCTTCACCTTATCTTCCCCGGTCCCCGTGGTGGTTCATCGTTCAGGGGGAGGTCGGCAAGCCAATGGAACGGCGGAAATCCTCGTCTTTAAAGTAACCGTAGAATTCCCTATAGAAATTCTTAAGGTTATCTTCGTCAAGGACGATTCCTTTTATTTCTTCCAGTGTTCTCTTATGGTGCTCAAGTGGGGCTCCAGTTGCGTTGATAGAGAGAGGGGGCCACCTATCCTCAATGAATTCATAGGCCTCCTTCCTTACATCCGAATAGGGTGACATCTCAAGAAGGCGCTCAAGATGAGGCTCTCTCAGCATCATATTGGTCAGCTTCTCCTGAAGGATCCCCTTTTGCTCTAAAATTCGGAGCTCCGCGTATTCATTTTCAAAAATGATTTTGAAAAAGGTATTGTCAATATGGTTGACAAACCTAGCTTTTCCGTCATAAATCCGCGCCCGCTCCAAGTGATCCCGCACCAGCCTTTCGTAATCGCCGGGGGAATTTTGAGGGGGCAGATTGTAGTATTCGCGCGCCTCAAGGGACTGAATGCGCATGTAAATTTCAAAAGGGTTCCTTCCACCCTCCCATGCCTCCCATAAAGGGCGGCTAAGAGACCCCGAACTTGAGGATGATTTGACCGTTCCCAAGGCCTGCGGATTGTGGTCGAAATAAGAAGTAAACCCCAAGTCGAAGTGGAGGGGGTGAGGCGCCACAGCTGTCTTCCTCCATGTGATATCACGCAACAGGTTTGGAACCCTTCTTTTTTTTTTATTTACACGATTTAAAAAATAAGAACCCGGTCGATCGGAGTACCCTTCCCCTTTTTTTGACGCTTTTAGGCCTCAGGTCAGTCAGGGGTTGACATGACATGAGACCGGATTTTTTGGGAATTCTTTCATTTCCCCACCAACCGACCTCGCTTTGGAACTAGATTTCGAAGCTAATAGCGAGTGGACTCTCCCTATTAGCTCGCTTAAATCTCTCTACTCGCATAGTAAACAGCGCTCGCCCTAGTCAAATCCGGATCTTCTTCCTTTGCGCGGAAGTCAGAACGAATACCGAGACTCCTTTCTTTATTTTACGCCTTATTAGTTATGAAAACGGATCGCTTTGTTTGTAATGAAAGGGAGAAGGCGGCTGTAGAGATAGAGTCTTTACGGGCAATGAAAGCGGTAGGTCAAGTGAAACATTCTATCTTTGTCAGGCTTAAGCTAAAGGGCATGAAAGATAAAAAGTTCTTGTTTCCGGGCATATCGATGGGAATAAGAGCAGGCGGTAAGTGCGGTAATTCCATCTGGTAGTGGATGCTGGTGGATCAGAGTAAAATCGCTCATCATAATAATCCGATTCTCCGACACACGATATGAAATGGAAGTCCTACCGAATAAAAAAAGAGCCTTTCATACAACAAAGAAGATTCAAACTCGTCTTCCTGGCGAACACTGAAATGCTAACCTAGGGCTCGGACTGGTTACTACATCGCCCTTTCACCAGCAGCTTTCAAGTAACTGCTTCGACTCCCATTAAATGCGTAAGGTAGCTTAACCAAGATTGCTAGGGATTTTCCCCCCCCCCCGTTGAACGCTAGTGGAATACCTGCTGCAAAAGGCATGGAACTCACTCACCGGCGTCTAAGAACATAAAAAAAAGTCACCTATCTTAATCTATCTGTATTTGTCCAACGGGTTGTTAGGAAGTCCCTTGGAAATGCTTGATAGCCTTGCTTCGAAAACTACACTCAGAGTTATATTATAGCAGCGCCTATCCTTGGATCACTCCCCAATCTGGTGGTGATGAGACAGGGTCGACTGCTGGTATTCTATTGGTATTCTCTAGCCCAGTGGCAACGAAAGCGGGTAGTTGGTGAATACTATCTGGAAATAGCCCCATTGAGTAAGAGATGACCCCTTCCCTGCTCCGCCCGCGTACTTCTATAGTTAACATAGCACAACCATAGCGAGGGTAGGAGAGCCCCCAATCTTTGCTTTCTATGACCAGCGACAGAACTCATATCATAGGCTCAAGACCCGAAAAATATGTATTTAAAATTATGTTCTCGAAGGAGTTATGGCGCGTAGAACCTACTTCATTCTCTTTCGATTTGGATGGGACCAGTCGGAAATCCGCCAAAAAGAATAAGGTCACCCAAGAGTGGGATTGAATTAGTCCGGCTCAAAAGCTGTTGGTGACTGGGTTCCCTGCGGGGCTGTTACAGTTTTTCTTCCGTCACTCCCAACCAACCTGTTCTTCTTCGACCGCGAGTGAACCATAGCCTTTTCCCGGAGATAGCCTTTGAGATAACCAGGTCTTTTTCTTTATTGCCAGGAGAAAAACTGTAAACAACATCTTCTTTTTGTTTACTTTGCTTAGTCCTTATTCTCTTCCTCTATCTAAGTGAAGAATCTCTTCTTAAATCGATGATTCTTCTTCGCCGAGTTCAGACTCGCCAAGACTTGTTCGAATCCCAGGAGAGTTTTCAAGTGGTCAAGCAAGTCTGAAAGTCATCGGGTTTTATAGTTCCAGGTTAAACGTACTAAATCTTATTAGCTTATTGCCATTGGAGTGAAATCCTGTCCAGAAGTTGTGAGAGAAGGATTAGTTCGTGTCTGTGTCAAGGGGACGGGTGACCCGACTTCCTCCGGTAAGAGCTGTCTAACCTCTGTTGTGTTGTTATAACCTAGTCTTACTCGTTCTTACCTCCCTGCCTGTTCTCCTTTCTTTTATGAGAATACTTGCCGCCTCCGCTCTCGTTCGGGCCCCGGGAATCCCTTGCAGATGTTAAATTGCAGTTGGCATTAGGAGATAGAGAGCAAAAGGAATGAATCTAGTATACTTAAGGCAATCCAAAACAAGAAAGCGCTTAGTCCTTATGCAACTAAAGCACAGGCAGGAAAGAAAGCTAGATCCACAAAGAAAGAGATGGCTGCATTTAAGGGCTTCTTATCTTAATCTTATTGGGTCTAGCTTCTTAGAAAGCCATAGGGAGAGAGCGAACAATCTGATGATATATACTTGTGATGTCAGAAAAAAGTTCCGAAGAGTGGGGGCTCCTCTCCAATTTCTCTCTTGGATTCTAATAGGATTCAGGAAAGAAAATAGGAATTCGACAGAGCGCAAAAAGATAGTCGAGCAATCAGCGGGCAGGCATAGGTAGTCGACAGCAGCAATCGATCATCTTGAGCAAGAAGAGAAAGAAGGACCAAGGACGATCAAGGAAAGAAAAGACTAAGTAAAGGCAAAGAAGGAGACGAAGATAGCATAGGGACATTGCTCCGTACTAGTTAAGTAGTTGAGCCCGGCTCCCCCGCTTGGCTCCTCTTTGCTCCTAGTAGACTACTAGACATCATCTTGTCTACTCTGCTTTTATGGAAGAGCTCAGTCCAAGAAGGGCTCTCAAAAAAAGTAAATTGTCAAGCTTTCGAACTTGCCTTGAAGTTGATGAATGATTGCAAGGCCAGCAGGCTCGCTTATGATCTGCTGAAAGAGTACATCAGGAATCCCTCACATTCATGAAGCAGATTGTCGAAAAGGGCTTTCCGCAAGCAGGAAAAGGACCTTTTTTACGATCCACAGGGTCTAGCTTGATCCCGGTTCCATAAATATGCCATCCTTTCTTTGTCTATTGGAGTAAGCGCAGGAAAAGCTGTCGATGCATTCCAACTCTCCGTTAAAAGTTCTTAACTAACCGGCTAAGTAAGGTACCTTGAAAAAGTGAATTGTAATCCTTTGGCTAAGTTCCCCTAGTCGGCCCTCATTTGATCTTGGTGGAATAGCTCCTAGTGGTGTAAGCCGGTCTATCATTCCATTCCTTCTAGTGGAAAAAACAGCGATGGCCATCAACTTGGCCCTTTGTGGACATTCTCGGGCCCAATGAGATCCTCCACAAATAAAATACGAGCTTGGTGCTTTCTCATTCCTAGCGGTCTTGTTGTTGTTGTTGGCAGGCTTTTTGGCTTTCTGATTGCCCGCTACTCTTACCTCGTTCATCATTGTGATGCTCCTTATCCTTAGAAAATTTCCCTTTCTCTTTGTTCTTTGAAGAAGATTGTGGGTTGTCAAACTTCCTCCAATCCCCTAAGGATTGGCCTCCCTCATTGCTTCAGTGATGGTCTTGACTCCACGTCTATGAAGTTCGAGTTTGGCCCAAGGCTTGAGTCCATTCATGAATGAGAATAACGCTTCCTTCTCACCAAAATCGTTGATCTGCAACACTCTTCCTACTCCCATCGGCCAAGCTTCAATCTCTTAGAGCGGATGCTGCCACTGTAGATCATCCAAATGGGGACTCCTTTCTCTATGAGGCTGTTGGTTGATAGAACTCTGAGGTTCTGTGGTTAGGGGGTGGATCTTGCGCGAGCTAATGAATTCAAAGATGCGTATCCACACCTATCTCCATTGTCCGGCTAGTCTTAAGGGATCGGCTTAGGACTCTCAAAAAAGTAACCTGGCCTGATACCTATTCACTTTTCTGGCCCACTCGTATCCATCATATATAATATGCCCAACTCTCGAGGGAAATCGACCTCTTATATAAAGTATTCGATCGCCTGAAGATGGCACAGAAAGACAAAAAGAGCAAAATCGATCTAAGATAAGACAGGATGTAAACTTTCTCCAAATTTAGCTTTCTACCACTCCATGGAAGTAAGACTAGCAACTATTATATGGCCCTCCTCCTATTAGGGCAACCACTAAGACTGGCTCGCCGAGATCGACAGGAAAGACAACTAAAACTCAAACTGCAGGAAAGAGAGAAACAGGGGAACTAGATGAGCTTACTACTCCAACTGTAACTGGATCGAAAAGAGAGTGGACTGAGCATCTTTCAAATTTCAAAGATCTATCAAAGCCCATTTGAAATGAATACTCCTGCTCCGCTTTCAAACTTTCCAACTGCATGTGAGTAAACTCCTACTCGCTTTAGGGCAGTCTAACCCACAGGCTGCAAGCACTAGCTCGCTGGCAGAACGAAAGACTTTAACCGGATAGCTGGAAACTGGCATTTCCACTAGATAGATCTCAATGGCTGCAAGGGCTTACCTTGGCGCTCCTACTGTTAGAACTCCAACTGACAATGGAACTCCAGTGGAAGACCTTAACACTTCAACTGCCCGAAACCCTTATGGAAGGAAACTGGCCGGAAGAAGAGATTCCAAAAAGGACTGCCTTTTCTTTTAGGACTAGCTTAAGGGATGTAAAAAAAACTTGAAGCGAAAAAGACTGCAACAGGACCCCCGACTCCAAGCGCAAGGAAGGAAAGAGCCAGGGCCGAGAAGATACAAGCTCTTCAAATTGTGGAACTTAAACTTAATACTTTATTTATGAGTTGGAACCCCCTGCTGACTTCGCCTGTCTGCCTGGCAAACCTAACCTCGAAACTATAACTATACTTTTTTTCAGGTGATATTGGATTGGATAGAACCTGAAAGAAGTCATACTGGATACCACTGATTAAAGAAACTCTCCACACGTGGGCCCTTACCTGTTGAGATGAAGTGTAAGCCTCAAGTACTATTCGCAGGTTCTTCATTTAGAGGGGGAAAACAGCTTCTCTACCATACATACTTGTCTTTCCTGTCCTGCGGAATACCGGGGTACACAAGTCCTATCGCTTAGAGATAATAAAGCTTTCTTTCGAGCTTTCACTAGAACTTGTTTTTGGCACTTGCTTTAGAACAGGCACTGAGACTGGAAACCAAGAGGCGGGAAACTTGCTTACTCTCTTCCTTCCCATCCTATCTCACGAATTGGATTTGAACCAATATCTCCCTATCTTGGGAAACTTTCCTTTTAGTAGATCGTGAGTTATCTGTCGTCCTCCTCATTATAGTCCTCCTAAAATCAAGAGCATTTCGTCGGAAAACATCCTGTCTTTTTACCTGAGTCGTCCTATGCATAGTAAGTACTATAGCCCCAATCATGGCTACTAATAAAATTAGACTAGGAACCAAAAACCAGACGAAATAGTAGGTGTAAAGTAAATTGCCCAATGTTTCCAAATTAGTCCAACTTCGTACCTTTCCGGCATAAACCGTATATCTCAGAGAGGTCGTATTTCTTTGGGTTGGTAGTAATGGAATGGTTTCATTATCTAAAATGAAGAACATTTCCCACCAAAGGATCAGTCCAATAATACCACTAACTGGTAAATAGCGCAATACTTCTTCGTGAATCTCCGCAATTTGAATATGGAACATCATAACAACGAATAGGAATGAAACGGCTATAGCTCCTATATGAACTACTGGGAAGATCATAGCGGAGAAGTCGAGACCTAACAAAAGAAGTAAACCTGAAGTGTCGCGAAAGACTAGGATGGGAAACAAAACGGAATGTACCGGATTTTTAGCACGTGAAACCATCAAACCAGAGACCAAAGCAGGGCTCGACAAAACAGAAAGTATCATGGTACGTCGTCCTTCCCTGAAATGGAACTTTCATGCTGGAGCAAGAACTAGCATGAAAGTCGATCTATTACAACCTACGCGGTTGTTCGTATTTCATTTTCCCCTTTCTTCGAAAGCACTCACTGAGTTACTTAGATCCACAGTACTAAAGCAGCTCCCTCTCCCAATCGTGGATGCGGACACTTAATTCATCATGGAGTTTGGAATCCCTATGGATTCACTCTTCCTTTTGAGCTAGGGCCAACCAACCGCTATGAGCTGAAAACCCTTTCAGGAGGAGTGGGAAATTCATTCTATGACTAGGCGAAAACTCGCTTTTATTCAATTATAAAAAAATAACAAACAAGAAAGTTTGATGGAGATTTGTAGCATCATTCAAGTAAATACAGATTGAGATCGTAGAAACATGAGCTTGTGATATAGCTACGCCTAATTCCAGACCGGTTAATGCAAGAACTATAAATAAAGGACCAAGATCTCCTATGAAATAGAAAAGATCATTCATACATAGCATAGTCCAAGCGGACCCACTTAAAATCTTTACTGAACTATGACCGGCCATCATATTAGCAAATAAACGTATTCCTGAGCTTAATGCGCGAAAACTATGAGGGATTAGCTCAAGGAGTACTAAAAAAGGTGCTAACGGCAGTGGGACTCCTGCGGGTAATGAGATGCTTAAAAAATGAAGCCCATTTCTTTGAAATCCCACTAGAGTAATGCCAATAAAAATGGAAAATGAGAGACCCAAAGTAATGAGAAAATGACTTGTAACTGTGAAGCTATAAGGTATCATACCCTGGAGATTACAAAATAACGAAAAAGTAAAAGTGACCGAGATGCAAGGGAAAAACTTTTGTTTCACATTTCCGGAAAGACCACCTATTTGTTCGTTTACCAGGTTCGGCACGAAATCATAAATAAGCTCTACCAAGGATTGCCAAGCATTTGGTACTGACTTTCCTCCGCCCTTTTTAGTAACCAAATGAAACAGCAGGAAGACCAAACCGAGAGTTAGCAGCATAAAGAAAGCGGGATTTGTGAATGAGATATACAAGGATCCTAACCTCATATCCAGAAATGACTTAATGGCAAATTGATCCAACGGACTATCGATGCCCGAGTCTACACTAGAATCGTCAGTAGTAGGATTTGCAGAAAATGTAAGAAGAAAATTCTGCGCCTCCTGAAAGCTTTCACTCGCTCTTCCCTCTTCCCTCAATTCCTTAAGAATGTGATCCAGAAACACGATATTCTCGCTTTCCCCATGTACAGCTTCGGCAGATGCCAAAACCTCATTCTCACTATTGTTAGGCATCAACTCTCTTAGAGCCTCGTGTATTTCAGACCGTAGTTCCAATACACGTTCACTGTCCGAGTTTGGACTCGGAAGATCGTGAATAGTAGGATATTGATTTTTCTCACTTTCTCTCTCCCGAGAAGTATGAAAAGAAGCTGTATTACTTTTTCTTGAGTAAAGACTATTGATGCGTCGAACGTTGTTAAACATAGTGATTGATTCAGACTAAAGAAATTCCCTCCATACAGACCGTCAAGCCCGCAGGACTTATGTTTGACTATAGATTGTTTGTTTTGTTGTCAATCGCCAGTTGGGTTTACCAACCAAGAAAGACATGGGAAAAGAAAGATGCACAAAGGGAAGAACTAATTTCTCAGGAGAAATATACCTGCTGATAGAATTCCATAAAGACCCAGCTAAGAGACTTGACTGAATGACTTGATCGTACTGTACTAGATAGACCATAATCATTTCATACGCTATTTTGGATTTCGCTCCTATATTAACCGTTCCTGACGGAGAATCCTCCCTTTCAGAAGTCTTTTTGTGTATTATTACCTTCGGTAGATTGAGCAGCAGGCAAGAATTCTAGCTTCACTCTTACTCTTCTTCATTAGTTAATTTTTGCTTCTCAGCCTATTCCCCTCCGTTTCATCCATTCCAACATCCAGAAAAACTTAACTTGAAATCAATCCAATAAGCCTGGGCGCGGCTTAGGACCTATTCGCCGGAAATCTCCTCCCATGGATTCACTGCCAATCCCCAGATCTACCATATCCTGTATCTTATCTGGCTCTGTAGTAAGTTAGTGAGGAAAGAGTTTCATCTGATCGCTACTGATGAGTAAATGCCGTTGAAGGTAATCCTTTCCTTCTTCTATCTGAGGATATACCATAGAAAAGATAAGATTCTACTTGATCCGTGAACTGACTATTGCTATTGAATCAGCTACGAAGGACGGACGAAATGCCATAGAATCAAATCATCTCCATTGTCCGATAAGATACTATAGAATCTCATCCAACTACCGCCTCCTCACAGGAACTGTAGGGAAGACTGAGGAATTTCTTCTAAGAGAAGATAGATGTTTACGGCTAAGAGATCCAATTGATCTTCCCTAGGCTGATCCATTTCAACACCCAATTGGTAGCAAACAAGAACCGTAACTAAAAAGCTACTCACTCTAAAGGCTTACGCTAAGGCAGGCCTAGTCTTAGAAAGAGTTGCGGATTCCTAAGATTGAGAATCCCGAGGTAACTCATTCTATTGCTACGAAAGCCCGACCTTCTTTTATTTATAGATTGATAAATCCGTTCACACATCAGGATACTTGTAGGAGGTGATTGAGAGGAGAAAGACTTAAGTCATTCTCTTTGGATACAAGCCCGTACTGTGATTGAGTTGAAAGAAAGTAAGAAAGTCTGGGAAAGCGATCAGGATGTATAGGGGACTCGTTAGGGAAAGAGCATCTTCGAAGCTGCATCGAATTCCATTATTTATGGATCACCTTCATAAACTGAAAGCTCTCAAGCGAGGGGAAAGAAAGAGATTAGAAAGCCATAAGTCGTGCTAGCAACCGTCCTACTGTCTTGGCTCCTTTGCTTCGCTTGGAACGCTTGCTTCCTTCTTTCCCGAAGCTGATTAACTAGCCTTCTTCCCTCTCCGTGGGGTATCCTAAGAGAGATCTCTTATATTATATAAGTCATTCCATACCCCCTCGAGTCAGGAGTTGTTGCCCTAATGTCAGTTCCTTCGCTAGCCTAGTGAAGAGTTAGCCGTCAAAGGCTTTGAAAGCAAGTCAAGCATTCCAATCCCAGCGTTTGAGTCAATAGCTATTGAATATAGTTCGTGACTGACCCCGGAAGTCAATTCACTCTCCTCGATAAGACTAATAACCAGACAAAGAATTCGATCTGCTTCTGACCCTGTGATGAATGAAATAGAAATAGAGGAATTCAATCCAATACTGAATAGACTTATTACGGATCTACGCCTTTACCTTGGACTACTTTAGAGCTCCTTTTGTATTGTATGCCGCTTTATCCTGCTCAGTAGAATCCAAATTCTCTTTCCGTTGACTTGAGACTTGACTTTCTCAGTAGCTCCCCTGTAAGTTACAAATCTTACTAGCAGCTGTAAGGCCTTTGGAAGCAAGTCCGTTTAACTTGGTTACGTCTAACTAAAACCTCAATCTCACCGGACGCTGTAAAACTCATCCTCATATGAATGCTAAATATGTCATTGAAATTAGTATTACCAGGACGTTTAAGTCAATTTCGAAGTCTTCATCTCTGCCAGACTGACTGTCTTGCTTGAGATTTGTTGCTTGCCTACCTAATCTGACAAAGCTGGAACAAAACCAGCAACCTTTGACTCGCTTCGAGTCAATCAATTCAAGACTGCTCTGCAACCATACTTTGGCATACATACGACTTCTGACCAAAACGAATTCCATCCTTAACTACTTCTTTTTCTTTATCCTACATTCTGTTGAACTTCAATCATCAATCTCTTGAATTCTCTCTGTACCGAGGTCTAAGTCAATAGCAAGACCAAGAAAAGAAGATGAGCTTTCTGCTTACTTCTTTCTCTGGTCAGGAAAGTCAGTAACTTAATCACTGGCTTCTCTATCCGAGTATGGCCTCAATCTAAATAGTGAACTCGGGCTCCCACTTTCTGCCCGGATTGGTAAGAAGTACTTAGACTGAGACTTCTGGGACTGCTTAGGGGTCAACTTTCAATGAATTCAATCTTTTAACCGTAAGTCAAACTGAGGATAAGGTTGCAGTGAGGAGTCTGTTGAAGTTTCATATCTTTCCGCCTATTGGACAGTTAAGACTGACGGCTTGAAGTGATAGTTAGAGGTCAACTACAACTGTTTGGGACGCTCCGGCACCTTAAATGCGAGAAGTGCTCCATTTCCCCAATCCAAATAGTCAAAACTCACCTAATAAGAAGACTAGCTTTCCCTTATGGGAAGGAAGAAACTTCACCGCAGGGAACTGGCCTCACAGAGCATCATAGTCAGCACGATAGCTCCATAGTAGCCACGGTAGCTTTGGTTATTACAGGAGAACGCGCCCATTCATGCAGAGGATCTACCGGGATTATCGACTCCCCTAATGTATGTATAGGGCAGGAGCCAGTGTTGGCTTGTGCGAAGTTGACAGGGGTGGTTGATAAACACGTATTATTGGGATGGGGCAGCAGGAAATGGATACAGTTCCCCCACCGGAGCCCGCTGTTGGTAGGCCTCTGTACAAGTGATTGAGTTGAAGCTTTGGGTATAGAGCGGAGCGGGACACAAAATTTTCTATTCAATTCCCTACTCAACACGGTGCCTTAAGGCGAGTTTATGAGCTAATACGGCTGGCTTACTTTTCATATGTGGAGGCAACCTGACGTTAAGCACTGGGGCCAGTCACAAAGGAATAGGCTTTTTAAGATATACCGTTTCAGCTTTCCGCTTCGAAATCAAGCTAGAAAAAGACTAATCAAGTGCTGTCCTAATGAAATGGCTGACAGTAGATCAGAGGTTTCGGCTTGGTTTACCGAGTATTCTTTGATGAGGGCTTGGATGGGACAATGGCTTGACTATGTCAGGTGGTACCATACGACTGCAAGCAGTCAGTAGGTAACTCTTCATAAGTTCTTTGACGCTCCAGTTGTTAAAAGACACTGGAAAACTTCTCGTTCAGATCCACTGTTAGTTCGTTTTGGATTAATGTGGCGTCTGTACGATGAAGTAGGGCGTCAAGGTCTGGCTTTGAAGGGCATTGCTCTTCCTTACGTCTCACTAGTTCATTCTGTAGTGATACTAGCGAAGAAGGAATATCTAAATAAAGGAGACTAGAGAGGTCTTTTTGCTTGAATCGGGAATGGCGGGACTGATTGACCTGTGTCACTTCCTTGCATCAACAGGAAAGTGCTAAGACCGGCCCCATTATTCTATCAAAGAGCCTAGCAACAACCTATGCGAATAAGGCGAAAACAGCTTCCTTCTCAAGCTCAAGCAGGGAAAACAAAGGCATTCGATGCATCTCTAGGGTTCGAACTCCGGGAACGCAGAGGTTACAGGACTAAGCCACTACTCAAAAAAGATTGAAAGATCAGCGGTTTCGAACATCACCTATGATAATTCAAAACAGCATTTCTCTAATTAAATGACTTTCAAGATAGGTTATCTTCTCTATATCTGGCAATGGTCAGCATTCTCCAAGAGGCGAAAGACAAATCCCAAGTCAGATCAAAATATGGGTGATCAAAAGATCATGATCCGGAAAGACGAGATGCTTACTTAAAGAACCTTTGTTTTCGCCCTGGGATTTCTCCAATCTTCTACCGAGAGGCCGCTGGAGTAAACTCTGTCTCATCCTCATCCCCCTGGCTGGGAAAGGAGATCACGTGGACGGTCTGCGAAGAACAATCAAGGGATAACACCTCAATTAGGGCATTCTAGTTCGACGTGCTACCTTCTCGTTGTATCGATTCTTGGTAGACAAAGGTGGTTTAGATCGAGACGCCTCCTTTCGGGTCCGGGGCTGGAGTTTCATCTTTCTGTTGGAAAACGAGCTTCTGGCAAAGCATCGGGAGGGAGTGTCATTGATCCCTTCCTACTGCTTCTTTGATTCATCAATTCCCATCTATTAATTAGGGATCCAATTCGGTATCTTGCGTACGAATTCATGTTGTCAACGAGGATCTTTGCCCCTTATTGTTGTTTTCCCAGCCAACTTTATAGTCTAATTAAATTCAAAATGGGATTTAGGAGAAGGGAGGGCCTTGTTAACACCATGGTTTTTGTAGATGCGTTACCCACGTCGGGGATAGGTACGTTTGTCACTCGACTGAGCATACGAGGATACTCAATGTGAACATACCCTCTCCCTAACTAGGAATGGCGCATGTTTCTTTCCCGCATTGAGACTTCTCTGGGATTTCCTTCGCACCTTCTAAGGCTTTAGGCTTTTGAGCTCTTGGAGTGCAGAAAGAGGCAGTCGTCCGGCTATATGAGTTTCAATTTTATCGTCTTTGCAGTCTGGTTATTAGAGAAACCGAAATCAGAACTTTTGCCAGCTATATAGGTTTGCCCGGGCACATTGGCCTTCGCTTGCTTTTGTTTCAGAAGCAATCGCAGCTTCTTCGAATGCCTCTCTCTCTATTCTATCTACGTCAATTTGTGATGAAAGCGATTCCTACCTTGGGTCAGGAGCTTTGCTCTCTTAAGCTCGGAAGTCACGGAACTCTCTTCTTACATACATACGATGATAGAGAGTTTGAATGGAAGCCATCCCCTTCGCACACCCTATCCAGCCCAGTTCTGGCAGCTAGTTTCAGGAAAGAACCGGCATCTAATTGAAATGGATGAAATTTCCCAGTCTGTAGTGATATTTTTGATTCGCTTAGGTTTCCCATTCGATTCGATCTATCCTGATGAGGAAAGAGAAGACGGAAGGTCTGATGCTACGAGTGAACCAGATCAACCTGAGAGGGAGTCCCAGGAAAGGGTAGACGAAAGAAGGTCTCCGATACGGGGATGGAGTGTGAAGACATCAATCATCCCTTCTCTTTTTCTTTCTTTACGCAATTTTGTAAGAGTCTAAAAGACGGGGTTCACCTCAGTCTTTACTTTATAGTATTCAATTCCAGCGGCTCGAAACTCAATATTCGACCGATCGCTTAGATTAAATCTTAGCGGAGATTTCCGAAAAAGTAAGTAACCCAGAGTTCCTTATAGAAGGAATCAAAGATGGATGGCTCTCTTCCGAGCAAACAGGAAGTCAAAGACGCATCCGCACCCTTTTTCACCTAAAGCGGAAGTCTTCATCCAATGATGCCACTTGTTGCCGTTGATGGCCGTTGCAGCAGCACCGGTGCCGGTCATGCTTCAAAGTGGAACAAAACGACTTGGTTTTACTCTAAAGAGGGGCTTGAGTTTTGGTTTACTTTTGAACCCCCTACTTTGCATCATCTCTCTTTACATGCTTTCCACGGGCGCTGCTACTATTTGATTTACGGGCACCGTCGGTGGTCAGACGACGACTACTTATTAGCGAATGGAACGCGAAGCGCTAGCGCTACAGGGTTGGTTGGGACAAAGAATGAACCAAACCAAATGATGGTACACTCACTCTTAGTTAAAATTTCAAGTTTGATGTTCGTGTTCGCAGATATGATGCAAGGAATAATAGACTTACATCACGATCTAACAGAAAATATACGGAGAGGCATAATGAAAGTAGGCCAATTTACTGAATAAGTCTAAAACTAAGAGCTTCTTCGAAATTTGAAACCTTGACGTCATCAGTTCGAGCCTGATTATCCCTAAGTCCAATGTGAATGAGAATGGATAAGAGGCTCGTGGGATTGACGTGACAGAACCATATCCAATCAATGGGGCTTCTTTGTTCAATCTCTTGAGGTCGAAGAAAGGATTGACGGCCTGTTGATCAAGGAAAGCAAAAATGAAGTCTTACTTCTCTAGCTTGGGTTGTCTTCCCGGATCGAAGAAGTAAGGCAAATACGTATGGGAAGAACAAATTGGAGTTCGGGCGAATCAATCATCCGAACCTGAAGACGAAAAAGTGGAAATCCGACCCCTGAGTTTATGAGTAGAAAAGCCCTTTGAACCCTATGCCAAAACCTTATTCGTTTTCCCCGGTCAAAGGATCTTACCTTTATATCTACCGAATGTCCATTTAAAACCCTTAGAATTAGGTGAAACCGACCTGGAAAGCAACACCCTGGTCTGACAGCCTTGTAGGTCGGCTTCCCTCGGCGAGAGAGAAGTCTACTAAAATGACCTCTATCTTCGTGAATGTTTATCACGAGATAGAGGCTATTAGACGAAGGTTCATCTTGTTTCCCGAAGGTGTTGATCGGCGTCCTCCGTTCTCCTTATGGCCTGAGAGGATTTACTACCCTCTCGACCCTAAGAATGATAAGAGACGTCCTGGATAATGAGGTTAGATTTGGTATTGTTAACCAGATACCAGATCTTAACGATGACCCAGGAAGGGTTGATTATTCAGACGTGCCGCTTCGTTTGTCACAGACACTCGCAGGTGCTGGTAAACGCCGTATCTACGCTTTGGGTAAGCAAAGATTGCTTTCTCCAGTCTCAGACTGGATAATGCAAGTGCTAAGAGAGCTCCCGACCGATGGAGCCTCTCTTAAGGCTTGTTGCTCGTAAACCAAAGAAATGTTATTCCTTAGTTTCACTATGTTCAACTAAGCTACTACGTACCTTTGATTTACAAAGCGCCACTGATAGATGGCCGATATGGGCTGTCTTTGCACAGTTGTTTGGTTATAACTTTGCAGAGGCAGTCGTATCAGCGAAACCGATTTTATAGTGGGGCCTCCCCTAACTAATAAAACGCACTTTATCATCGGGTCAGCACTCGGTTATTACGGTTCCTGGTCCATTGGTTGGCAGCAGAACGGGCTTCACCAGGTGGGTGTCGCCCCTTCACTGATTATGCTATCCTTGGTGATGATGTTCTCATCATCGATGATAAAGTTGCCCATGAGTACAGACTTGCCGACCTGAACGTGTCCATCTCAGATAGTAAATCTATTATATCTGAAACTGGATGCGTTGAGTTTGCCAAGAAGTTTAGAGTGAAGAGAATGCAGGTTGACTTATCACCAGTATCTCTCCGCGCTTACTCGTAACACTTTCACAGCTAACCTCTTCATGCTGATATTTTCTGTTTCGTCGATAGCTTTTTCTAGAGGGAAAAGGAGCACTGCAATACTATAGTTCTCGTCCTGCCTTCCCAACAGGACAGACAGGTTTGCGACTTTCGGAGTTTAGCAGCCGGCTTTGATCGTTCTATTACCGGCGTTGGATCTATACACAGATAGGTCGTCCTATCCCAGCATTCCGCTTCTTGAATATAGACCAACGATAGCCGCCGTCTTGTGGTCTCTAGGAGAGTGACGGCAGCGGCGATACCGCTTGAAGTCCTTTCTGTGAACCCCGCCCCGATTGATTATAACTAGAGGTGGTCTCGACCCTTACTTAAGAGAAAAGTCCAATAGGGGAGCTGCTTGTGGACCTAAGAGGGAGCCCCTTGTTGGGGTCATGAAAAGAATCTCTCTGCGCTCCTGTTAGATGCCCCTTTCCACTCCTTCACCTCTGGGACAGGCAGTTTCACTCAAAGCTGCTGGAACGAGAGCTCTTTTATCTCCGATTCCTTTCCGCCGAACTACCTTTCCTGAAAGAATAGCGGAACCGGGACTTCTTCATCTGAGCGTACTTCCATCAGCTTCAGGAAGTGCAGTTGAAGTAGAGTCGGTAAGCCCAGTTGTTGATGAATTAGACTTGTCCCCCGAATCTATGCCCGGGGCTAGCGCCAGTTCAGAGTCAGAGTCTTCCCCGTTGGCCAGTCAGAAGATGAGGCAGCGCCCTTTTTCCTATTTATTGACCGTCACCAAGCGGCTGATAGATCCTGGTCTATATCGTAGTCTCTGGTGGCCTCTTAGGAGTCTGATAAAGCTGCCCTCCCATCGGAAAAGACAAAGAAAGGACGGACTACACCTTTCTTTATCGATTGGCTTCATGTTCCGCTGCTTCCCACTCTGTCTTCTACTAATAAGATAAGAGTGGTGACCCCATATAGACATTCCTTTAAGGGAGGCTGTCTCCATACGGGAATGGTTTCTCCTTCCACCGAACTCTAAGCGCTAGTTTTTCCTAGTAAAGTAAATAGATTCCTTTTTTTGGCGACTAATCCGATCCGGCTAACCGGAACTGAACTTAAAGCAGGGGAAGAGGCATCAGCCGCAGAAAGTAATTGAATCGGGGAAGTTGCGAGTTTTCGCTATCCCCAGACAGAACTTTTCCTTCTTCAAGATAGCACTTACTGGGTGAAAGAAAGAATGAAACTGTTCAAGGAGAAAGCTTTGAATCACAAAGATCTATTCTAGAGAAAGAGACCCCTAGAAGGGAATCTTCCATGAGGGTCGTTGGATATGCATAAAGAAAGTAGGCTAAATCCAAGGTTGGCCTTTGACCCATCTCTTGTGGATCGGTATATCCCTTAGTCCATTACTGAATAAGTAATTAGTCAATTACATCATAAGGCTTAAAGAAAGGGGAGGTTTCATAGCTCTAGCTTGCTGCGTCAACTGGCCCTTCGTCATCCTTTCTGTGAGGTAGCTTGTCTGGTTAATGGGGCTCTCTATTCAAAGATAGCGGTAAGAGATGATATTTACAAGGACGGGAAGCGGTATCGAACAAGAAGAGCTGGAAGCGAAGCACCCTTTGAAAAGCTTCTATCTGACAGGAGGAAGTACTCAACTAGTGAATGAAAGGAAAGATGACGCCCAGGCGAAGTCAACTTATTCAAGAGTCCTCTTTAATTCAGGTAACTAATGTTGCGCATCTATCTACCAGCAAAGACAGGTTAGAATGGTAATCTATGCTAGGAGTGCCCCTTACCTTAAACCTTAAGTAGCTCACTGAAGGAAGCGTGAAAGTAAGCAAGCAAAGTCTCAACCCGAAATCAATAGCCCGCAAGAAATAGAAAGGAGAAAGCCCATCTCTTTCCAGTAGTATGTAGCTTTACTTCCTTGAACTTCTATGGAGGGCTTAGTTAGCGCAGTTGAGTGGCGCTTGTTGAATACCTCTCTACGGCCTGTTCCAGGGAATGCTCTAGTCTATTTCTAACTAGTGGTGGAAAGAGAATCGATTTCAAGTAGCAGTAGAAGTAGATTACGTAGTAGTGGTAGCTTGTGACCTCTCCTCTGAACCCTATTCCTTTCCACTAACATCTCGCCCGGTAGTAGTAGCTTCCTCCTCTCGCCGTCCCGCCCTTATAACAACTCTGGAACCCAAATCAGTCTTGCAGGAGTGGTAACCCCTGTAGTAAGACTCTTCGGCCTCGTAGTCAATCTACTGATGAGCCTTATCGCGGGAGCCTACTGAAGTTTCAAAAAAAGGAATTGAGAATCATCATAGGCTGTGTTTTAAGTGAAGGAGAGAGACAGGACTTGCTAGGAATTGAATCAATAGGCTCAGGGGCATGCCCCGTATCCGCTGCAAGAGAATCCGCTCTTTGACACATATATTAGACCGTAGCACAAGAGACGATTCGCTCTAGTCCCGTAACCAAGCGAAAGAGGATTCATGGACAGAAGCTGCGGGTAAACCCTCGGTTTGCCCTCAACTATATACGTTGATAGGGGATAACTTCTTTGCTAGCTACCAGCTAAAGGTGATACTATCTACAACTCCTGAAAGAAGGCCAAATAGTGTCTCATCCGACATTCCCTCTCTAAGGAATGCTTATTCAAACCATTTGTGGGAATTTGAGAATTTTCTTCTTTATCTCTTTCTCCTTGCTGGAAGGCTGTTTATGAGCGGAAGGGAAGTAGAGGTAGAGGGTCCGAAGGAGAGAGGAGATCTCTGCTCTTATCGTTAATTAGGTATGCCTCCAGATCTGAATGTATACCCTAGGCCAAGGGGTGCGATCCCCCGAGCAGCTCTTCATACTATGGGGAACTAGAATCTCCTTGACCTTTCGATTGAGGGTATTCAGCAGTGGGCCTACCTTAAGGTAGGAGGTGATTAGAAAAAGGGGTATGCACGCCATGGCCTAAGTCATGCTTAAATGTTAGAAAAACCTATATATAAGCTGTGGTCTAATCGAACCTAGCCCTTACAAAACCGGGGACCCTCAACCACCTAGAGATGGACACGAAGACGAATAGAGATCTCGTCTCGAGAAAGCGCACCAACCAAAGCAGAATGCTATGTGATCCTGTAGGAGTGGTAGCACTTAAGACAGGACAGTTATAAAGATAGGTATTAGAAAGGCCGCCATTCCTGATGTTGGAATGGGGTGGGGCTCCACCAAAACAAAAAGCATGCAACGACAGAAGAAAGAGGTGGGCCCCGCACTCCAAGCAGGTGGGTATGGACGAAGACAACGACTTAATCAACTGGATCGACCGAAGCTATTTCCTCTAGACAGAATGAGGGGGCTCTCTTTAGAGACCTATTAGTGATTGGGCCACCCCTACAGGTCCTATCGAACCAGCCAACTCCCTCTAACTCTCTCGCTCCAAGTATTACACTCGTACCCTATCGGTGGAGCATTCCTCCTCTATGGAAGACACCCCACTCACCTCTACTTACCAGACTCTATTCCTTTCTCACGTCAAGAATTAGGGAAGTGCTTTTTCTACGATTCGCTTGCCGGGCAAAACTCTTCTCTTCGCTATCCGAAATAGCGGAACTTCTAGCCATCCTGAGCTCTCACCTTCCGAGCAAGCAGAGCTCAAGAGTTAGGCTCCTGCCGAAGCTCGTCAGTTTATGACGAGTGGAATACCTCGCTTTTGATCTTCGCAGCGTGTGGCCAAAAGCCTCTCCAGACAACGAGAATGAGATGGAAGCGGACACACATCCCGTTAAAGGGTCCTCAATAAAGGATTCCCCCAGAGTCTTGGGTCGTTTGTCTAGAAAGAACTAACTTCATGAAAGAATGGACTGCTTGAGCATAGGGTGCTCGTGAAGAAGGGATGCCCTTACCTTTAAAAGAAGCCTTACCACCCGAGAGTGAGAGAGCAGCTTAAAAAGAGAGTATATTGCTACTGCTGCAGCCGGACATTCTAAAAGAAATCCTTTTCCCCATTCTTCAAAGAGAGTCTTTCGAAGGGCTGGTCTCGAAGTTGTAGCGTGAAGGTCGTCTGGGAATGAGGTTTCGCGACAAGAGTACAACTTCTTTCCAGCTTCCCGGCTGGCCTATCTTTTCTTTCTTTTTGCCATTGGAGATTGGAGCACGCCTTTCGCTAGGAAGGGATCAGTTACGAGTACGAAATGCTTTTCACATACAAACAAGTTGGATAGCGCGATAAGACAGTTACACTCCTCCGCCTGGCATTCCAGTTCAAATACTAGTTAGTGAGGTAGACAGCCTCATGTCATGCGTGAAAAAAATGGTAAGAGTTAGGACCATGCCTTGCCCGCGATAGGCCTCCCTTGAACTTCCTCTGAATTTGATGCCATCATCGGCAGTTTTAAACTCTTGAGATCGAAGTTAGCACTAAAGTAAACCATTGGGGAATAGGATTATCAGCCTAGAGCAGAGCCTTTAGTTAGGGTCAGACCGGGGAAGGAAAGATGACTTCTTTCTTGCTTTCTGCCTTACTCCCGTATCATCTAGGGTTAGAGCCAGGAGGGCATGGGAATTAGGAATTGATAACGGAAAGGGGACGACTAAAAGGACTGACCTAAGGGTCTTCCATCTTTACAGTGAGTCCACTTCTTTACAGAACCGTAACAAAACCTCAAAGTTCCTTTACCAGGCATTTAGTCCGTAAGACGACTGGATCTAGGGAATAGTAATAAGTAATAGAATTCCTGGGAATAGTAAGGGAATTCCCCGGTTTGGGAATAGATTAACCAGGTTTAGTAGTGCTAATCCTTATATAGAGAACTCCCGATCGGGGCCTCTGGATTAATGAAATAGGTAGATTTTGTTCTGTTGGGCGCGTTAAGCCCTTCTACGGCTACCTTTGACTCAGAAGTCGCTTCATCTATTCGTTCGGGCTTCTCATCTCCTCCAGGACCGAAAATGATGGTGCCTGCCTAGGTCTGAGTATCTGGTCCCCAAGGGGGTCAAGCAAGGGATGAGATAACTCGATTGGGGGAGGAGTTTACTTTTCTTAGGATAGGACTCTTTTTATCCCCCTTCCACGTAGACATAAATGTTTACAGCCGCCGAGTGCTTCCTGGTGTGAAGTCCTGTGGGTGGTCCCGCTTTTTTTAGGTAGTCTGGGATTTGATTTCTCCATTTTATCAAGCCTGCTAGATCAAAGACGGCTAGGGCAGGAACAGGTTAATAGCTAGGTATAGGTTGTTAAAGGGTTAGGTCAAGGTCAAAAGCTGGGGCAGTGGAAGTTTTCCTTTCTGGGAGTTCTGTTCCATCCCTACAGTAATCTATAGGTATTTCCCTGAAAGAGCTAATGATATGATAATATATATTTCTAAAGATTCTAGAGAATAAATAGCTTAGTTCCCCTTCGCCTATCTAATCTTCTTTCTCTACAGGAGACTACTCTACTAGTATACTTATTCAGCTGGGGCGGTATCTTTTTAGTCAGTTTCGGGCCGCTTATGGATAAGCCGTAGTTGTTGACGGAAGAAATGAGGGTATACTAGATGGAAGCATCCAATGGAGACACTCGCGATCGATAGATTGTGTACGGTTTTAGAAGTTGCCTTATTAGAGAAAGGGGAAAGGGCGGTTAGTCAAATTAATAAGAAGATAGAAAAAAAGACGTTTTGTGAGATACGCGGAAGGACGACCTTGAGGCCTTCTTTCTAAAAGTAGCTAGAAGAGTAGGCTAGCTAGCCTTTTTCCGCAGGCTGCTAGTTGTAGCTTACTCTGAAACTTGTGCTTTGATGCTCTTCCTGTAGCAACTTCACTCGGAACTCGTTCTTAGCTCACTTACTGAACTCGGCTTCGCCCTTAAATCAGTAGGGGAGGAGGAGTTGAGCTAGTAGCTAGAGGGGGAGAGCGAATAAGTGGGAATCAGACGCAAAGCGAAGGGGCCCTCCTTCGTTGAGAGGACGATGAAAGAACCATTTCAAAGCTATTAAGCTCCCGAAAAGTCTAAGGGTTTAATGGATGGAAGCGGCCTAGCCATAATTCGAATGGTAACTTCGTCGACTGGGGAGTTATCCACAGTCAACCTCTTACATCTAAACCTCTTCGCAAACTCTGCTCCACCCGAGAGACTTAATTTTAACCACCTTTTCTAAAAAAAAGAAGAAAAAAGCTCGATACTGGGAAGAAAGGCGTAATGGTACCTCCCTAAGCTTAGCGCGCGGAAGAGCGTACTCTCACCAACCCGAGGTCAAACCTTGACCAAGAATCTGGCAAAAGAATTGCGTTCACCGGCTTTCCACTCGAGATAGGGCTAAGGAAGCCAATCTAAGGGGTTGGTAAGGGTTCTAAAAATTTTGTGAGAGTTCTAAGGCTAATTCAAAAGATTGAGCTCAATGTATAGATCCGAGTAAGATTCATGTGCTGCATCAATTGAGGGACCCGCTTCACATCCATCCCAGATACCGGAGACCCTCTATCTATCATTCAGTGAGATCGCTCCTTGGCTCTTTAAACTGAACTAAGTCCAACTCCATAAGGAAAGCCTCTGAGGGAAAGAATTTCTAGGGGCCGCTTGTTCTCGGATGTCAAGAAGGAAGATGAACCCACTTTATTAGCTCCACAGAGGCATGAGCAACCAGATCCCCTTACGATAACACACTTGGGCATGAAGACTGAAGCTCCCATTATGTCGGGTCTTACTGACTCTAATTGAACTCTTCCGCGATGGTCTAAAGCCTTTACGGGCAGCTATCCGTCTTCAACCATCATTACAGTGCTGCTAAGGTAAGGGTCAATCGCCTGAATCAAGGCCAGAGGTTGACCCGGATGATGCTCCTGTGGAGAAAGGCCTCTAAGCGATCCGCTTAGCTTCGATCTCTTCCCTTGCTCTCCTCTAGCTTCAAATCCCTTCATTAGACGAGTGACTAACCCATCCCCAGTCTTGACACAAATGGGGTTTTAGACTAAAAGAAAGCACTGTGGGGAAGGGAAGTGGGAGTCTTTGTAGCGAGTCTAAGAGCAAGCCTTTTTTTTTAAGCAATTTCTTCTGGTGACACGGCCCTTCGGTGAGGAATCATTGTCACAAGGCGTAAGAAAGAGTCACCAAGGGTACCGATAAGATGTGGGATAGAGCTCCATTAGGTAGTTATTCAAGGGAGTTTAGTCTAAGGCTGACTGGTGGGGTTTGCCATCCTGTTCCAACAAGGGGGATGGCGGGGATCCCCATATCGTCGCAGGATGGTAGAAAGGGCCTTATCTTATACGGCGCTCAAACCAATCCAAATCCTCGGGAAGGTTTTATTCCTCACATCAAAGGCGTAACGAATACGGGGAGGCCACAAGCAGGCATGTGACCATTGGGTACCCTGTGAGTGCCCAACGACCAACAGCCATTGAAAAGCGCCCAACTCATGAGAAAACGATGTGAATGAAGAGCGAAAGTTCCGAATCTTACGATAAGGAAGTTTCCTTCTCCCAACCCACACCCTTTTCGTCAATGAGTGTGTCGGCAAGGCTTTCCAGGTTGGTTCAAACCGTAACCCTTGTTCAAGGGGTATACGTTTTATCCAGGGAGCATAGCGACTGATAAGTCGATTAAAGTTCTCCTTAATCGAACTAACCAGCCCCACCACCTCGTCAATATTATCGGGTGGGGTTCTACTAGAAAACGTTGATTTATCAACCTTCTTTGCCAAAGTAATGATCTTTGACAGAGAGAATCTTTTTTAATAAAACTTCACCGCTTTCTCATCCTTCTTCAGAATCATACGCCTATGATGAGACGGAATGATCCGAGGGTAACCGGACCGAGTGAGAGAAACTGGTACCGCATTGTCAGGATGAACGAATTCATCACCACCATAGGCCATCATCAAGGATGAAGCTGCTTGCTTTAAATATATATAATAAAAGCGCAGAACAACCACCCTGATTTCCGACCAAGGTGAACAATGCGAATAAGAACAAGATGGATCCACACAAAGAGTTCCTTGTTCAGATCATCAAAGATCACTAAAGCACCTTTTGGTATGTATTGCCCCCTAAAGATCAGATCCACCAGACGAGAAACTCAATTCCGCACTGCTGCTGAGTCGTCGGACTTATCCACCAAGGGATTCGTGGAATTAATATGGATTGCGTTGGGGGAAATCTACCAAAGCTAGGCAGATAGGTAGACTCCTTTCCCGCTGCTAAGGGGGAGTAAGAAACTAAATCAAATGAAATTTTTTTAATCAGCGCCTCCTTTTTTTTGGGTATGCGGGTACTACGAGTCCTCTTACTACCAACCAGCAGACATCATCTGGCTGGGTCTTGCCGGTATCAACAACAAGAAAAAAACAACCAAATGGAAACAGCAATTAACTATGGCTCTTGGCCCAGACAACGTCCTAGGCGTCGGGGAGATCGGAGCAACAAGGAACGCCTAGACGACGTTTTTCTTCCTGGGCTGCAGTAAGCAGATCGAGAGGTCGTTCCGTCCCTTGTCCCCGAGGAAGGGTAATATGTTCTCATAAATTCTTGCTCCAATCTGACCTAGCTGGCGAGCGATCCCAGTTCGCGGCAGAGAACAAGACAGCAAGCGAGCGTACCTTTGTTCGCTTCTTCTCCACCAAGCACGGAAGTTTAAGGATAACTGTGGGTCGGTGGCTACCTAAGGAAACTCCGATTCGATCCGCCCCCCAGCTGGGGGGCATCTACCTCGTCCCGATCACAAGGAGAGGTTCACCATGATGGGGGTACTTGTCTTTTTTCCCTTCCGGAAATAATGAAATGCAGCGGTGACCATCCTTTTGTTGTGTTGCGGCATGCTCCTCAGATTTACGGATTCGCAGGGGGCCTCAGGCCCTACTTAGTTGACTTACAATGACAAAGGCTTGCGAAACTAAGTAGGGCCTTTTGAATTGAATCTTAAGTAGTCTATCAGTGGTGCAAAGCGGCTTTGTGCCCCTTTTCAGTAGGGGAGCGAAAGGTTAGACCTTAGAAAGTAAGCGAACAGCGGTTCTTCTATGTAGGTATGGCCTTCCCCCTTTACTCTCCTAACGTCGAGCTAAGTGACTTCGTAACCTTTGCGTAGCGTAGTAGAATGAAGGCTACGCCCCTTTCTGGGTGAGCGCTCTCTTATCTATTAGCCTAAGCGTCTTCGCTAACTCGCTCGCCTACTATACCCACCCTACTATACAATACATTAGTAGGGTATAGTAGGCTAACCCATAGGTCCTTAGTAGCGTTGACAAAGAAGAACAGCTGGTTAAAAGACAGTGAATCTTAAAATATATATAAGATATTATAATAATAATATATATTTTTTATAGGCCAGCTTGACAAGCTACCCTTCCTCTTGATCTTAGGTGCGAAGAGAAAGATCTCTTTTTTATGACTTCCACTTATCTATCGATCCCGGCCCGGAAAGCTGACCGACCAGGGCCTCTTTTTGAATGGTTTATGAGCCCTAGCCCTGTAAGCCCACACCTGTGTAGAGTAGATCGTTCAACACCTGCGGCACAAACCCATTTTTTTTTGACCTATGGGTCCTAGTCTCATAGGCGACCGAACGGCCGCCCCCTAATTACTAGACCAACCTGCTGTAATAATTCCATAAACACCTAACGAAGATATGGCAAACAAATAAAGTAGCCCTATGTTCGAATCTGACAATACCATACCATAATCAAAAGGTACAACGGCCCGAGCGACCAGACTTAACATAAATGTAGCCACTGGAGCCATTCTAAAAAGGGAGAAATTAGCACTACTTGGTGAAATAGGTTCTTTTAGAATCAATTTCAAACCATCTGCTAGA